ATCTTCAACCAATTATGTGCTTCAATATAATTACCTGGAGTAAGCGCTATAGCTTGTTTCCAATACTCAGCAGCTTGATCGGACCAAGCCTCCGCAATTTCAGAATCACCCTGTAGAATGGCCTGTTCTCCCCGGTCGGAATAGGCGGGTCAATTCCTTCCCTTAGAACCGTACTTGAGAGTTTCCTACCTCATACGGCTCATCAATCGATTCTTTTTGTGTCCCATCTTATTAATTTACCCTATGGTAACTGAATTAGATTTCTAATAAATCTATCCTATTTTTCTTGGGTTAACCAGAACCAGAAGAAGTTAATTACATAAGTTTCAAACTCTAATTTGAATTTAATCAATAATCAGTTTTATCTTTTCTCCCACACCTTCAGAAGAATGAAGAATAGATATCCCCTATATTGTTTGTTAAAATTTTCTGAAAGGTAACTATCTCGATTTCATTTCATATATGAAATTCATATAGAATCGTTGAAAAAGACTTTCCTCCATAAGAAAAAAGAACTTACTATCTTTGGGATTTGATACTACACCGCTGCTCAATATCTTAGTGGATTGACTCTATTACATAAGTTGATTCCGAACTTTTATCTCATATCATGACATAAGTAAGCAGTTCTTAACTGTATCGACCCAATAGCTTGCTAATTGATCTTTACGGCGCTTTCTATATCAATTAGATCCTTTATCCATAGAGTATATAGGCGTACTTATTTCTTCTTTGGTTCTCGCGAAGTCTCTTTCCTTGCTACAGCTGATAAAAATCGTTACTTTGGACGATGCATATGTAGAAAGCCTATTTTTTTTTCTAGTATTTACTAGCCGATTTTCTCTATTTTTCCCTCGTTCTATAGTGGAGATAGTCGCACGTAATGACAGATCACGGCCATATTATTAAAAGCTTGTGGTAAGAATGGGTTTCGTTCTAGTGCCCGAAAATAATATTCCAAAGCCTTCGTATGCTCTCCATTGCTTGTGTGTATAAGGCCTATGTTATAGAGTATATAACTTCGATCATAAGGATCAATTTCTAGTCGCGTAGCTTCATAATAATTCTGTAAAGCTTCCGCATAATTTCCTTCGGATTGAGCTGACATCCGTTACGGTCGTTCACTCTATTCAAAGAATCTCCGTTCCAGAACCGTATGTGAGATTTTCATCTCATACGGCTCCTCCCTCCTGTGCATAAAGTACTGTGGGAAATAATCTATGTAATCAAAATTTCACTATTCTCATTATGAACTGACAGGGACTAGTATTTTTACAAGAAATCTCTAGCCAGCCTTCCCGAAAGGGTTTGTTTTTTCTTAACACCAATCATATTAGTGCTAGATGGAAATGGTAACTCCAACGATTTCTTTGTCCTCAACGCTTCCTATTTCTAGGAATTAGTCACTTCAACGATCTTTGATGGTTATACGGGTATCCAAAGTACGAACGAGATGGATGTTTGTTGTCCCAACCATTCTTGTTAGTCCCGATATCGATAAGGAAAGGGAAGGGGGAATTTATAACAAAGTTTTCGTGTTGTTGATTCCTAGGAGTAGCGCTTCTTCCCCTATGCTGCCTATTTGTACTAGTGGAGTAGGATTAACCCGCAAACTAGAACCTATAGTATAGGCGTAACCTTTCGCTCAATACTAAAATCGATAATTAAAGCATCTGAGGCTGCATCAATCGAGGATACACGACAGAAGGAATTGTTCTATCTCTAAACTTCACCTTCACTAAGCGTGGGTTTCTTTCAAAAATTTGTTTCTTTCTATCCCGAATCGCGTCTATTTCTATCAGACTAAGGGCTAAAAAAAAAACAAGAATCAAATCGCACCATCTCTGTAATAGGTAAATGCCCTTTTTTCTCCTGAAGTTGTCGGAATTATTTGTAATAAGATATTAGCTACAATTGAAGAGGTCTTATCAATAAAATTTCCATTTATCCGAGATCTAGGCATAATTAGCAATCCATTCTATAATTCTTCTCATTTTCCCTTTTGGAAAATAAGAAAATCCCACAAAAAAGGAATCATACAGTAGTACGAAATATCATAAAAATATAAAAATAGGCTGATTCTAAAAAAAAAAAATGTAGACCTTCCACTCAAATTGTGCCCTTTTGGACAAGGAGAGATATTCAATATTTGAATTGAATAAGATTAGATTTCATTCCAATTTTAATTTAGTAGTATACTGATGAACGAAACTATTACTATTTGAATACCCAAGAACTTTGTTTTTTTTACTATGGATTCTGGTAATTCGAGAAGTTTTTATTTGGTTATGATCAAAAAAAGGAGGAAAAAGAATGGAATAATAATCATTCCATAATAAAATATAATAAAATAAAGTAGAGTAACCATTTATTTGGATAACGCGTATACGTCATACAATTGAAATAGGGAAATCCATGGGACAATTCGGGAATTACTAATAGATCTATGGGGTAACTTAACTGATGAGAGAAATTCTTGTTCAGAAATATGAAATTTGAA